TGAAAAAAAAACCATATTATGCGATGATGAAAAAAAAAAAAAATGCTTGCCAAAAGTATATGATCCTTTTTTCAACGGAGCTTATCGAGGAATAAGAAAAAAACTAGATTCACGTGTAATTAAGAATACTTATAAAGATACAGAAGATTTAGTAGAAATTTTTTTGATAAATAAGATTCATAATCTACTTTTTAATGATTCCTTTGAACCCTATCATCAATATTTTTTGAATTCTACAGAAGAAAAAGATATTGATTCAGAAAATAAAGCAAAGTCTTTGCAATTTTTATTTGATGTAATTACAACGCATACAAAAGATAAAAAAAAAAGGAAAAAGAAATCTATTGAAATTCGAATAGAAGAAGTAAGGAAAAAGATTTCTCGATGGTCATACAAATTAACCGATGATTTGGAAAGAGAGGACGAAGAAAATGAAGAAGAATTGGTAGAAGAAGATAATGAGATTTATTCAAGAAGAACCAAACGTGAAATAATTTATAACGAGAATAGTACCGATAACAATGAAAACGATGATGATCAAACGGAAGAGATATCTTTGATATGTTACTCCCAACAATCGGATTTTCGTCGCAATCTAATCAAAGGATCCATGCGCGCTCAAAGACGTAAAACTGTTATTTGGGACCTCTTTCAAGTAAATGCACATTCCCCACTTTTTTTGGATCGGCTAGACAAAATATATTTTCTTTCCTTTTTTGATATTAACGAAATGAAGAATATCTTTTTGAGAAATTGGATGGAAAGAGAACAAGAAGTCAAATTTAAAATTGATGATTTAAAAAAGGAAAAAGAAAAAAATGAACGGATAGAAATATCAGAAACTTGGGAGAACTCGACATTGACTCAAATAATGAGAAGTTTGATTTTAGTAACCCACTCTTTTCTGAGAAAATACATTATATTTCCTTCATTAATAATAGCTAAAAATATTTTCCTTATTTTATTATTACAATCCCCCGAGTGGTACAAGGATTTTAAGGAATGGAATAGAGAAAGGCATATTAAATGCACCTATAATGGTGTTCAATTCTCAGAAACAGAATTTCCCCAAGATTGGTTAACAAAGGGTATTCAGATAAAGATTCTATATCCTTTCTGTCTAAAACCTTGGCGAAAATCTAAGGTACGATCTAATCATAGAGATCAAATAAAAAAAAAAGAGAAAAAACTTCTTTTTTGTTTTTTAACAGTCTGGGGAAAGGAAGCGGAACTTCCCTTTGGTTCTCCTCGAAAAAAACCTTTTTTTTTTAAACCCATTTTTAAAGAACTCGAAAAAAGAAAGAAAAAGGTGAAAAATAAATTTTTCCAAGTTCTCAAATTTTTAAAGAAAAAAAAATACTTTCTATTTATAAAAGTTCGAAAAGAAAAAGTATATGAATCGAATAAAAATGAAAAAGATTTCAAAAGAAATCATAAGATTCTTCGCGAATCATCTGTTCTAATTCGACCTATAAATTGGTTAAATTATTCACTAATAGAAAGAAGAATGAAAGATCTTTCTGATAAGACAATAAAAATAAGGAATCAAATTGAACAAACCGCAAAAGATAAGAAAAAAAAAGAGAAAGAAAGAGTTCTAATTTATAATAATAAAAGATTGGAATCACAGAAATCTATTTGGAAAATATTAAAAAGACAAAATATCCGATTAATGCGTAAATCACACTACTTTATCAAATCATTCATTGAAAAGAGATACATAGATATTTTGCTATGTACCATTACTTTTTCTAAGATGAACACACAACTTTTCTTTGAATCAACAAAAAAGATCTTTAATAAATACATTTGCAACAATAAAAAAGAACAAGAAGAAATTTATGAAAAAAATAAAAATACAATGGATTTGTTTTTTACTATAAAAAATTTTTTTTCAAATATTGAGAATAGTAATCAAAATTCTAATAGTTCTTGGAATTTATCTTCCCTGTCGCAAGCATATGTATTTTACAAATTATCACAAACCCAATTACTTAACCAATTCTTTAATAAGTATCACTTAAGACCTGTACTTCAATATAAAGGGAACTCCCCTTTTTTTAAGGAAAAATTAAAAAACTCTTGTATGATACACAGAATATTTCATTCCAAACCAAGAGATAAGAAAATTCATACGTATGTAATGAACGAATGGAAAAACTGGTTAAAAGGACATTATCAGTATAATTTATTTCAAAAAAAAAGGTCTCGATTAGTACCTAAAGAATGGCGAAATAGAATAAATCCATGCCGTATGATTAAAAACAAGGAATCAATCCAATTTGATTTCTCTAAAAAAGACCAATTCATTCATTCCATGAAAAAAAAGAACTATGCAACGAATTCATTTATGAGTCAAAAAGACAAATGGAAAAAACATTACAGATATGATCTGTTATCATATAAATACATACACCCCCCTAATTCATACATTTCTGAATCAACATTAGAAATAAGTGGGGCCCAAGAAATCCCATATTCTTTCAATACATTTAAACCTGAATTTTTTTATGTATTGGTAAGTACGTCTAGTAATGATTATCTAGAAAAAGAATATCTTATTGATAGGAATACCAATTTGGATAGAAAATATTTTGATTGTAGAGTTCTTCATCTTTGTTTAAAAAATAATATTGATATCTGGACCAATGAACATATTGGCATCAAGATTCAGAAAAATACTAAGACTGAAATTAAGAATTTAAAAAAAATGGAGAAAAAAGATCTTTTTTCTCCTACGATTTATCAAGAGATCAAACCATGCAACCAAAAAAGAAACTTTCTTGATTGCATGGGAATGAATCAAGAAAGTTTCTATAATAATAATACCGCATCAAATTCTGATACTATATCCAATCTAGAACCTTGGTTCTTCCCAGAATTTTTACTACTTTTTGATGTATATAAGATTAAACCTTGGATCATCCCAATAAAATCACTCTTTTTTCATTTTTATATAAATGAAAATAGTAAAAACATCAACGTAAATCCAAAGAAAAATCTTCATATATCATCAAAAAAAGATCTTGAATTTTTAAATTACAAACAGGAAGAAGATTACGGAAGATTAGAAATGAAAAAGGGTAGAAAAAAAAAAAAATATAAGAGCAAGAATGAAATGGAACTCTATTCCCTTTTGAAAAAAAATTTACTTTTTCAATTAAGATGGGACGATACCTTGAATAAAAAAATAATGAAAAATATCAGGGTATATTGTCTCCTACTTAAACTGATAAATCTAAAACTAATTGCTATATCCTCGATTCAAAGAGGTGAAATAAATCTAGAGGAAATACTGATTCAAACGGACCAAGTTTTTAAAGAATTGATAGGAAAGGGAATATTTCTTATTGAACCAATGTTTCTATCTATAAGAAGGGACGGAAAATTTCTTATATATCAAACTATAGATATTTCATTGGTCGATAAGAAGAAGCACCAAACGAATAAGAAATACAAAAAAAAAATAGATATTAAGAAAGGGGAGTTTGAAAAATATATTGCACAACACAGCAACATATTTTTGAGTAGAGACAAAAATCATTATGATTTCCTTATTCCTGAAAATATTCTATCTTCCATACGTCGGAGAGAATTTCGAATTAGAATTTGTTTCAATTGCAAAAATTGGAATGTTGTAGATAAAAATTCAAGACTTTACAATGAAAACAAAATAAGAAACTGTGGGCAATTTTTGAATGAGGACAAGCATTTTAATACAGATGGAAAAATTTTTATGAAATTCAAATTGTTCCTTTGGCCCAATTATCGATTAGAAGATTTAGCTTGTATGAATCGCTATTGGTTTGATACTAATAACAGTAGTCGTTTCAGTATGTCAAGAATAAAAATGTATTCCCAATTTAGAGTCAATTCAATTCCAATGAAAATGAAAAAATTTATAGTGGATTTCCTACATATCGTGTGACATATTCGGTAGATGAAAATCAAACTATATACACTGTATAACATTCTAATACATGATGCTTATATAGTTTTTAACTAGGAGGAGCGGAATCCCTTTAAGTAAAAAGAATAAGTAAAAAGAAATTGAAATTTTTCTCTTTCGTAAATACATATATATTTGTATATTTGATCCAAATCCAATTGAAAATTGGATTTGGATCAAATATATAAAACATAAACCACATAAACAAGAAACAAAGTAGGATGAATAAAAGAAATCAAATTTTGATATATACTAGATGAAAATAACTGGCATAAAAAATTTTATTATTTTTCCTGATCGGTAAAATTTACAGAAAAGAAAAATCAAAATCTTAATTTATGGTCAAAAATTCATTAATCTCAGTTATTACACAAGAAGAAAAAGAAGAAAATAGTGGGTCTGTTGAATTTCAAGTATTCCTTTTCACCAGTAAGATACGGAGACTTACGTCACATTTAGAATTGCACAAAAGAGATTTTTTATCGCAAAGAGGTCTACGAAGAATTCTGGGAAAACGTCAACGATTGTTGACTTATTTGTCAAAGAAAAAGAAAGTGCGTTATAAGAAATTAATGGATCAGTTAGATATTCGGGAACCAAAAACTCGTTAATTTCATTTGAATTTTTTATTCTTTTCTTATTATTATCCTTGTTCTTTTTTATTTTTTAATTCTTTTTTTTTTAGTTCAGTTATCAGTTCTTAGTATTATATTTTTCATTTGAAGAAATTCATGAAATAAAGAATTAAGGAAAAAATATGACTATACCGGCTACAAGAAAAAATTTCATAATAGTCAATATGGGTCCTCACCACCCATCAATGCATGGTGTTCTTCGGCTGATCGTTACTCTGGATGGTGAAGATGTTATTGACTGTGAACCTATATTGGGCTATTTACACAGAGGGATGGAAAAAATAGCGGAGAACCGAACAATTATACAATATTTGCCTTATGTCACACGTTGGGATTATTTAGCTACTATGTTCACAGAAGCAATAACAGTAAATGCACCAGAACGATTGGAAAGTGTTCAAGTGCCTAAAAGGGCCAGTTATATCAGAGTTCTTATGCTAGAGCTCAGTCGTATAGCCTCCCATTTGTTATGGCTTGGACCTTTTATGGCCGATATCGGTGCACAGACTCCCTTTTTCTATATTTTAAGAGAGAGAGAATTTATATATGATCTATTCGAAGCCGCCACAGGTATGCGGATGATGCATAATTATTTTCGCATCGGAGGAGTAGCTGCGGATTTACCTTATGGTTGGATAGATAAATGTTTTGATTTCTGTGATTATTTTTTAACAGAAGTTGTTGAGTATCAAAAACTTATTACGCGAAACCCCATTTTTTTAGAACGAGTTGAAGGAGTGGGCATTATTCGTGGGGAAGAGACAATAAATTGGGGTTTATCAGGACCAATGTTACGAGCTTCTGGAATCCAATGGGATCTTCGTAAAGTTGATTATTATGAGTGTTACAATAAATTTGATTGGGAAGTAAAATGGCAAAAAGAAGGCGATACATTAGCTCGTTATTTAGTACGAATTGGTGAAATGCAAGAATCCATAAAAATAATTCAACAGGCTCTAGAAGGAATTCCTGGAGGACCTTATGAGAATTTAGAAAACCGCCGCTTTCATACGACAAAGAATTCCGAATGGAATAATTTTGAATATAGATTTATTACTAAAAAACTTTCACCAAATTTTGAATTGTTAAAACAAGAACTTTATGTAAGAGTAGAGGCCCCAAAAGGAGAATTAGGAATTTATTTAATAGGAGATAGTAGTGTTTTTCCCTGGAGATGGAAAATTCGTCCACCCGGTTTCATCAATTTGCAAATTCTTCCTCAGCTAGTTAAAAGAATGAAATTGGCTGATATCATGACGATACTAGGTAGTATAGATATCATTATGGGAGAAGTTGATCGTTGAAATGATAATTGATACTACAGAAGTACAAACTATCAATTCTTTTTATAGATTAGAATCCTTAAAAGAAGTCTATGGACTCATAGGGATTTTTGTTCCCATTTTTACCCTTGTCTTAGGAATTACAATGGGAGTATTAGTCATTGTGTGGTTAGAAAGAAAAATATCCGCAGCAATACAACAACGTATTGGACCTGAATATGCCGGCCCATTAGGGATTCTTCAAGCTTTAGCGGATGGGACCAAATTATTTTTGAAGGAAGATCTTCTTCCATCTAGAGGGAATAATCGTTTGTTTAGGATTGGACCTTCTATAGCAGTTATATCAATTCTACTAAGTTATTTAGTAATTCCTTTTGGATATCGCCTTGTTTTAGCTGATCTCAGTATAGGTGTTTTTTTATGGATTGCCATTTCAAGTATTGTACCCATTGGTCTTCTTATGTCAGGGTACGGATCAAATAATAAGTATTCCTTTTCAGGCGGTCTACGAGCTGCAGCTCAATCAATTAGTTATGAAATACCATTAACTCTATGTGTGTTAGCAATATCTCTACGTGTGATTCGTCGGAACATGAATTTTTCTTATCTAAAAAAGATAAGAAATGAATTTCAATAAAAATACAATATAAATCTAATTTAATATGTAAATATGAATATGAAATAATATAAGAAAAAATCTTTTTTTTCTATTTTTTCATTTTAAAACTTTATAAAGTAAGTAAAGATAAAGAAATTGAATGTCTTGAACAAATATCTTCATTTTTTTACATTTTTTTATTCAACATTTCAGTTCGATGAGTTAAACCAGATAGTTATATGAGTGAAACAAAACTGCTCCTCAATTTGCAGTAAAAAAAAATCTCATTCCCTAGGGTACAAGAAGGAAATTGAAGTAAACATAAGTTTTTTACCCCAAGATTGAGATTCTTTGATTAATCTTCATATCTTGAAGCGGATGCAAAAGATCAACAGTACATTATTTCTTACTATACTGGGGATCAATCAAAAAGAAGTGGGCAGTTAGGAACACCAAAGTACACAAAGGATAAGTAATGGAAATAATGTAAGGTAGCAAAAAAGAAGTTTTTGGATAAAACTTTGCATAAAACGAATCATAATAAGGGCTTGAAATTTGTAGAAAATATCAAGCAGTACTTCCCCACGATTCCGATCTAGAGTATGTTACTATTCGCTGATGAAAAAAATAACTATCAAGAACGAATTAATCCCTTATTTTCTTTGCTTTTCTTTAAGTTTTCAGTTTTCACAGAAAGAAGAACAGGAACAAGACAAAGAGAATGCAATAAAAAAATAGAAAAAAAAGAAGAAAAAGGTAATAATAAGAATTCGTTAACGAATGCCCAATTCTTTCTATTTATGACGAGTATTTGATTGAAGAATTAAGTTATTGCTGAACAAATATAAATTTGAGAAATTCTCATTATATCATTATAAGGGATGAGATCAATTCGGAAGTGCTTTTTCTTATTCTAGCAGATAGAATTTGATTGGTCAAATTGAGGACTCTCCAACCTCCAATGTATCTTTACATTCTATAGGTAGGGTCCAAGGAGAACGATTAGTCCTTACCTTACACATTTCTTTGTGGCCCATAGAGAAGCCGTATGAAGCTTAGGCTTCATGTACGGTTTTGGAATAGCGATGGGAACAGTGATGTTATCATCGACTATAATTATCTAATAGTTCAAGTACAGTTGATATAATTGAGGCACAGTCCAAATATGGTTTTGGGGGATGGAATCTGTGGCGTCAGCCCATAGGCTTTCTAGTTTTTATAATGTCTTCTCTAGCAGAATGTGAAAGATTACCCTTTGATTTACCAGAAGCAGAGGAGGAATTAGTAGCAGGTTATCAAACCGAATATTCAGGTATAAAATATGGGCTCTTTTATCTTGCTTCTTACCTCAATCTATTAGTTTCTTCATTATTTGTAACAATTCTTTACTTAGGTGGGTGGAATTTTTCTATTCCGTACATATCTATTACTGAACTTTTTGTAAAAAAGAAAATGTTTAGAGTTTTTTTAATGGCAATTGGTATCTTTATTACATTAGCCAAAGCTTATTTGTTTCTGTTCATTCCTATCACAACAAGATGGACTTTACCTAGAATGAGAATAGATCAGTTATTAAATCTTGGATGGAAATTTCTTTTACCTATTTCTCTAGGTAATCTATTATTGACAACTTCTTCTCAACTTGTTTCACTATAAAACTCTAAAAAAAAAAAAAGAAAAAATGAAGAAAGAACAATAATGATATTCTATATCCATAACTTCTCTCAACCAAGAGAAAGAAACATAAATTTTATTCATGGATATCTATAATATGTTCCCTATGGTTACTGGGTTCATGAATTATGGCAAACAAACAATACGAGCTGCAAGGTACATTGGACAAAGTTTCATAATTACCTTATCCCATACAAATCGTTTACCTGTAACTATTCAATATCCTTATGAAAAATCAATCACATCAGAGCGTTTTCGTGGTCGAATTCACTTTGAATTTGATAAATGTATTGCTTGTGAAGTATGTGTTCGCGTATGTCCTATAGACCTTCCTATTGTTGATTGGAAATTTGAAAAAGCTATTAAAAAAAAACAATTGCTTCATTATAGTATAGATTTTGGTGTATGTATATTTTGCGGTAACTGTGTTGAGTATTGTCCAACAAACTGTTTATCGATGACTGAAGAATATGAACTTTCTACTTATGATCGTCACGAATTAAATTATAATCAAATTTCTTTGAGTCGGTTACCAATGTCAATAATTGGAGATTACACAATAAAAACAGTTATGGATTCAACAACTCAAATAAAAAAAAAACCCCTTGGTTCAATAACGATTACCAATTCCTAAAATTTGGTTTGGAAGAACGTAGGATTAGCCAAAGAACTTTGAACTTTTTTTTATCTATATTCTTTTATTCTTTTTTTTATTCAATTAGAAAGGTATCATAAAAAAAAAAGTTCCTTTCCTGAGCCCCTTAGTAAGGTCATGAAATATTTCGACTTCTTTCTTTCTCTTTTATTTCATAATGGATTTACCTGGACCAATACATGATATTCTTGTAGTATTTTTGGAATCAGTTATTTTATTAGGAGGTCTGGGAGTAGTATTACTTACCAATCCCATTGATTCGGCCTTTTCATTGGGATTGGTTCTTGTTTGTATATCCTTATTCTATATTTCATTGAATTCCTTTTTTGTAGCTGCCGCACAGTTTCTTATTTATGTGGGAGCCATTAATGTATTAATCATATTTGCTGTTATGTTCATGAACGGTTCAGAATATTCCAATGATTCCTATTTGTGGACCATTGGAGATAGGATCACTTCACAGGTCTGTACAAGTCTTTTTTTTTCATTAATGACCATTGTCCCAGATACCTCATGGTACGGAATTTTTCGGACTACAAGATCTAATCAGATTATAGAACAGGACTTAATAAGTAACGTTCAACAAATAGGGATTCATTTATCCATAGATTTTTATCTTCCTTTTGAACTCATTTCTCTAATTCTTTTAGTTTCCTTGATAGGTGCAATTACTATGGCTCGTCAATAATTTAATAAGAACTTTCATTTTTAGAATTCAAAGAAGAAAAAAGGATTCAATCTATCTATTTTATTTCAATCTACTGTGAATATGTTCTTTTGTCCTGTAATTATTCTATTCTAGTCAACTGAATAGGTTTAATTTTCGTTCATATTGAAATAAATCGAAATTGATGAGGAATTTGTCAATGATGTTAGAGCATGTACTTTTTCTGAGTGTTTATTTATTTTCTATTGGTATCTATGGACTGATCACAAGCCGAAACATGGTTAGAGCACTTATGTGTCTTGAGCTTATACTGAATTCGGTAAATATCAATCTCGTCGCATTTTCCAATATATTTGATAGTAGGCAATTAAAAGGAGATATTTTCTCAATCTTTGTTATAGCCATTGCGGCTGCTGAAGCAGCTATTGGGCTAGCTATTATTTCGTCGATCCATCGTAACAGAAAATCAACTCGTATTAATCAATCAAATTTGCTGAATAATTAGATAATTAGTCATAATTCTTCTATTTTCACATAGAAAGAATCTAAAGAAATAAAAAGGAAGATCTTTCTATTAATAGAAAAATTTCATAAAATAGAACATGAATTGAATTCGTATGTACAACTAATATTTCATGGTTATTGAAAAGGAAATCAAAGTATCTTGGCCCTTTCTCATAAACAGATTGGAAAATCTATGGATTCTTCAAATTTTGATAAATCATTGATTCATCTGGTGTTTACAATAGAAAATATAGGATTTCTTTTATTTTATAATTTGACCAGATCGAAAATTTTTTGTGTTCAAAACTAAAATTTATAGACCTAATGTCACATTCAGTAAAAATTTATGATACATGCATAGGGTGTACCCAATGTGTTCGAGCTTGCCCCACAGATGTATTGGAAATGATACCTTGGGACGGATGTAAAGCTAAGCAAATTGCTTCTGCGCCAAGAACCGAGGATTGTGTAGGTTGTAAGAGATGTGAATCCGCTTGTCCAACGGATTTTTTGAGTGTTCGTGTTTATTTATGGCATGAAACAACTCGGAGCATGGGTCTTTCTTATTGATATGTGACAAAAAACTCCACTTGAATCATTTGATTCCTCTTTACCGACAAAGGCCCGTACTCGAGAAAAGAAAATAGATTCTTCTTCTCCCGAGCACGGGGTTTTCTAGTCAAAAATTATCTTGTCTTTATCACGAGTTCTTTTCCTTGGTTAACAATACTTCTTGTTTTGCCCATATTCGCAGGTTCTTCAATTATCTTTTTTCCTCATAGGGGAAATAAGATGTATAGATGGTATACTATATGTATATGTATACTAGAGCTTCTTCTAATGACCTATATATTTTGTTATCATTTCCAATTGGACGATCCATTAACCCAATTGAAGGAAGATTCAAAATGGATCAATCTTTTTGATTTTCACTGGAGACTGGGAATCGATGGACTTTCCATAGGGCCCATTTTACTTACAGGATTTATCACTACTTTAGCTACTTTAGCAGCTTGGCCAGTTACTAGAAATCCGAGATTTTTTTATTTCTTGATGTTAGCAATGTATAGTGGCCAAATAGGATCATTTTCTTCTCGAGACCTTTTACTTTTTTTCATCATGTGGGAATTCGAATTAATTCCTGTTTACTTACTTTTATCCATGTGGGGAGGAAAAAAACGCCTGTACTCGGCTACAAAGTTTATTTTGTGCACTGCAGGAGGTTCCATTTTTCTCTTAATAGGAGTTCTAGGTATGGGTTTATATGGTTCCAATGAACCAACATTAGATTTAGAAAAATTAGCTAATCAATCATATCCTGCAGCATTGGAAATAATATTCTATTTTGGTTTTCTTATTGCTTATGCTGTCAAATCACCGATGATACCCTTACATACATGGTTACCAGATACCCATGGGGAAGCACATTACAGTACATGTATGCTTTTAGCTGGAATCTTATTAAAGATGGGAGCATATGGATTGATTCGGATCAATATGGAGTTATTAGCTCACGCTCATTCTAGATTCTCTCCCTGGTTAGTGATAGTAGGAATAATACAAATCATTTATGCAGCTTCAACCTCTCTCGGTCAACGCAATTTTAAAAAACGTATTGCCTATTCTTCCGTATCTCACATGGGTTTCATAATTATAGGAATTGGTTCTATAACTGGCATGGGACTCAATGGAGCCATTTTACAAATACTCTCTCATGGATTGATTGGTGCTGCACTTTTTTTCTTAGGAGGAACAAGTTGTGATAGAATACGTTTTTTTTATCTCGAAGAGATGGGCGGGATATCTATCCTAATGCCAAAAATCTTTACCATGTTTAGTAGTTTTTCGATGGCTTCTCTTGCATTACCAGGAATGAGTGGTTTTGTTGCAGAATTCTTAGTCTTTTTTGGAATAATTACTAGCCCAAAATATCTTTTCATGCCAAAAATTTTTATTACTTTTGTAATGGCAATTGGAATGATATTAACTCCTATTTTTTTATTATCTATGTTACGTCAGATTTTCTATGGATACAAGCTATTCAATATTCCAAACTCAAAAATTTTTGATTCTGGGCCACGAGAACTCTTTGTTTCGATCTGTATCTTTCTACCTGTAATAGGAATTGGTATTTATCCTGATTTTGTTCTTCCATTATCGGTTGACAAAGTACAAGTTCTACTATCTAATTCTTTTTATAGATACTAATTTGATAGATTTGATAATAAAGAATTTTAATGAATTGGAAAGAAAGTCTTAGAATTATTTGACTTTCATCTTTTCACGATTTTCTTCGTTGTAGAATGAAAAAAAAAGGCGAATTCTAATTGTAAATGAGATACATCTAGAGTTTTTGAGAACCATTTGAATAATTCCTCCATTCAAACGGTTTTCAAAAACTCCCAAAAAATTTCATTGTGTATCAGACGATGTTTTTATGTATTCGTCATATAGTTTCTTTTCTTCAATTAGTTAATTAGATATTCATTGGAATGAACCATAACTATGGAACCCGATTCCTAATAGATTGATCCCAAAATAGCATATCCAAATTAAGAAAAATCCTATAGAAGCCACAAATGCCGAATTCATGCCTTTATCTTTCAATTTTGGATTTGTTCTAGTATGTAAATAAATTGCAAATATGGTCCAAGTAATGAATGCCCAAGTTTCCTTAGGGTCCCAATTCCAATAAGAGCCCCATGCTTCATTAGCCCATACTGCTCCAGAAAGAATGCCTATGGTTAAGAAGGTAAACCCTAAATTAATGACACGATAACTCCAATAATCCAAATGCTGAATGAATTGGTATTTGTAAAAATTTTGAAATGAGAGAGAATAAGTATTTTGAAATACACTTCCTTTTTCACTCAAATATTCCATCTCACCAAAGAAAAACGACTTCCTTTTCTTTTTTAAACTTAAAAAATTCTTTTTTTTCAAAAAAAAATCAATTTTTTTTTGAAATGTAATCACTATAAAAGCAACTGATAATAACGATCCACATAAAAGAGCTGCATAGCTCAATAGCATCATACTGACATGCATCATTAACCACTGAGATTGTAGAGCAGGTACTAATATTGCGGGTTGATGCATTTCAGTTGAAAGACCTGACGTGGCGAAACCTTGGGTAAAAATGGCACTTGGTGCAGTTATTGCACTTAAATAATTTTTAGGATTCCCAAGATATAGAATCATATGAATAATAGAGAAACTCCAAGAAAGGAAAATTAATGATTCGTATAAATTACTTAAGGGAAAATGTCCCGAAGAAATCCAACGAATAACTAAAAACCCTGTTATAGATAAAAAAGTAGCTATCATCCCTTTTTCTGACGAATTATGTAATCCTTCAATTTCGTAGACTAAGAAGTTCATCAAATAAATCATAATTACAATTAAGATGATCGAAAAGGAAATATGAGTTAATATATGTTCTAAGGTCACAAATATCATAAACATAAAAAAGGGTCCCTATTAAATAATTGAGATCGGGGATTAAATAGATTTGAATATTCTATTCAATTTATTGTGTCTATGTTCTTTATTATTATATATATATGCCGCCACTCGGACTCGAACCGAGATGCTCTAGCACTGCTTCCTAAGAGCAGCGTGTCTACCAATTTCACCATGGCGGCTTACCTGAAAGAATAATAGGAAATTTGTTGAGATTCAATAGAGTTTAGGAAACAATGAAAAAAGATGCATTTCCATTCATATGGAAATGTGAAATAATACTAAACTAGTATTTTCATAAGTTCAGTTTTAAAAATAAACTTTTCCGTACTAGAAACCTAGCTTTTATTAATCCAGAACTCAATAGTTTCGTTCTCAGTCAAGGTATAAAATTCCTAATTTTTTTAGTTTCATTTATTTAGACTCTTATACTATAACCTAGAACCTCCATTCACTTTCTATTTTTATATTTCATTCTAATGAAATAATTCCTATTTCTATATACTTTATATCTATATTACTATATTCTTTCGTATTCTAGTATATACTCTTTTACTAGTTAGATAAATATTGAATATGAATATATTCATATTTTAATATTTTGAATTTCTTCATATTTCATATGAATCTTTTGAATATTACATTTTATTTACTTTCTTATTCTATAAAAATATATAGAAATATATTAATAATAAGAAGATATTACATTACTTTTTTTCTATTCAAAAAGAATTTTTTTAGAATATTTTATTATGAATATTCAAATAAAATATTCTTTTTTTTTTCTATTTGTATGTTATGAAAGTAAATTATGCTTTTATATTATTGAGAATAATATTGAGATTAATTTATGGAATAAAAAGTAATATCTTTTGAACAATAAATGTCTTTCACATACAACGATAAAAATGAGGCACCTCTTTTTGAATGGCAGTTCCAAAAAAACGTACTTCTATGTCAAAAAAACATATTCGTAGAAATATTTGGAAAAAAAAAGGTTTTTTAGCGGCAGTAAAAGCTTTTTCTTTAGCTAAATCTGTTTCCACCGGACAGTCAAAAAGTTTTTTTGTGCGACAAAAAAAAGTATCTTAATTAACATGTATTAAAGAAATTCCAATTTTCTTTTTTGGAATTTGAAGACAAAGAATTCAAATTCACTAATGTATTTTATTTTTATTTCACTTCTCCATATTAGTTAGAACTAGTAATATGAAAAATAAGGATCTTTCTGTCTACCGGATTCAAAGTACTCAAAAGTACTCAGTGTACTTAGTATTGTGTATTGTATTTTTTTTTATCCTTCTTTCAATTTTTCTATTATATTCTCTTTATTTCAATTTATCTTGATTGATATTGAATTCGTGAGATAATTTTTTCATTCTATGAATTGTGCTTTTCTATTTTGAAAAGCACAATTATGATAGACAACGAAGAATCTGAATATTTCATTATACTTTATACTAAAGTGTTGGGTCTCAAAATCATTAAAAAAATAGAAAAAGATAAAGAAATCTGTAACTGAACTGTAATATATTAAATCTAGAAATGGAAAAATATACAATATCTATACCTATAAATTACATAATTTTACATAAATAGAATGTAAAAGGAAAATCCAATTGTTCAAAATAGAATATTCGAATAAGATGTCATATTATTTCAGAAATATCTTGCTTTTCTAGAGTTTAAAGTTAGTTAATAACTAAGTAATAAACTTGACTAATTATTTGATCCTATTATTTGACCAACTTATTGCAACTTTTATTTCAAATATTTGATAAAACAAAAAATATTAATTCTAATATTTGATATTTTTCATATCTTTTTTATTTTTATTATTGTTTTGTTCTTTTCGAAAGAGATCTGAATTGGTGAATTGGAAACAATTAGAAGAAAAAAAGAACAATTTGTTTTCTTATGGAATATACATATAAATATGCATGGATAATACCCCTTTTTCCGCTCCCAGTTACTATGTCAATAGGATTTGGACTTTTACTTATTCCGACAGCAACAAAAAAGATTCGTCGTATGTGGGCTTTCCCAAGTGTTTTACTGCTAAGTATAGCTATGTGGTTTTCGGTTAATCTATCTATTCAGCAAATAAATGGAAATTTTACCTATCAATATCTATGGTCTTGGACCATCAATAATGATTTTTTATTAGAGTTTGGACACTTGATCGATCCACTTACTTCTATTATGTCAATACTAATTACTACTGTTGGAATCATGGTTTTTATTTATAGTGACAATTATATGTCTCACGACCAAGGATATTTGAGATTTTTTGCTTATATGAGTTTTTTTAATGCTTCAATGTTGGGATTAGTTACTAGTTCCAATTTGATACAAATTTATATTTTTTGGGAACTTGTGGGAATGTGTTCGTATTTATTGATAGGCTTTTGGTTCACACGACCCGTTGCAGCAAGTGCTTGTCAAAAAGCTTTTGTAACTAATCGTATAGGAGATTTTGGTTTATTATTAGGAACCTTAGGATTTTATTGGATAACCGGTAGTTTCGAATTTCGGGATTTATTCCAAATAGTCAATACCTTGATCCATAATAATGGGATCAATTTTTTATTTGCTACTTTATGTGCCTTTTTCTTATTTGTCGGTGCAGTTGCTAAATCCGCACAATTCCCCCTTCACGTATGGTTACCTGATGCCATGGAAGGCCCCACTCCTATTTCGGCTCTTATACACGCTGCTACTATGGTAGCAGCAGGAATTTTTCTTGTAGCTCGACTTCTTCCTCTTTTCATAGTTATACCTTATATAATGAATCTCATTTGTTTAGTAGGTATAATAACAGTACTTTTAGGAGCTACTTTAGCTCTTGCCCAAAGAGACATTAAAAGAAGTTTAGCTTATTCTACAATGTCTCAATTGGGTTATATTATGTTAGCTCTAGGTATAGGTTCTTATCGAACTGCTTTATTCCATTTGATCACCCATGCCTATTCTAAAGCTTTATTGTTTTTGGGATCCGGATCCATTATTCATTCAATGGAACCTATTGTTGGATATTCACCAGATAAAAGCCAAAATATGGTTCTTATGGGAGGTTTAACAAAATATGTTCCAATTACAAAAACTACTTTTTTTTTAGGTACACTTTCTCTTTGTGGTATTCCACCTCTTGCTTGTTTTTGGTCCAAAGATGAAATTCTTCACGATAGTTGGTTGTACTCACCAATTTTCGCACTAATAGCTTGGTTCACAACAGGATTAACCGCATTTTATATGTTTCGGATGTATTTACTTACCTTTGATGGGTATTTGCGCATTCATTTTCAAGATTATAGTAATTTTAGTAGTACAAAAAAGAGTTCGTTTTATTCGATATCTCTATGGGGAAAAGGGACACTGAAGAAAGTAAATAAGAATTTCTTTTTTTCAAAAATGAATAAGAATAAGGTTCCTTTTTTTTCAAAAGATATATCAAAAATTGACAAGAATATAAGAAGTAAGATACGAGATTTTAGTACTTACTTTAGAAATAGGTACACTTCTATGTATCCTCACGAATCCAGTAATACTATGTTATTTCCTCTACTTTTATTAGTACTATTTACTTTGTTCATTGGATTAATAGGAATTCCTTTTAACGGAAGAGTAATAGATTTGGATTTATTATCAAAATGGTTAACTCCATCAACAATATTTTTTCATCCAAATTTGAATTCTTCTGAGAATTTTTCTGAATTTTTGTCAAATGCTTTTTTTTCAGTAAGTATAGCTCTTTTCGGACTCTTGATAGCATCTATTTTTTATGGATCTATTTATTCATCTTTCAAAAATTTTGTCTTAATGAATTTCTTTTTCAAAAGGGGCCCTAAAAGAATTATTCTGGACAAAATAAAAGGTGTGATATACAATTGGTCATATAATCGTGGTTATATAGACATTTTTTATACTAAGATTTTCACCATGAATATAAGAGGGTTAGCTGAGCTAACTCAGTTTTTTGATAAATATATAATTGATGGAATTATAAATGGGATTGGTGTTGCAAGTTTCTTTATGGGTGAAGGGATAAAATCTATGGGAGGTGGACGAATCTC